AATTCGCTTCTGATCTCGATAAAGCCACTCAGAATCAATTGGCAAGAGGTCAACGATTACGTGAGTTGCTCAAACAATCCCAATCAGCCCCTCTCACGGTGGAAGAACAGATAGTCACTATTTATACTGGAGCGAATGGGTATCTTGATCCGTTAGATATTGGACAGGTAAAGAAATTTCTCGTTCAGTTACGTACCTACTTAAAAACAAATAAACCTCAGTTCCAAGAAATCATATCTTCTACCAAGACATTTACCGAGGAAGCGGAAGCCCTTTTGAAGGAAGTTATTCCGGAACAGATAGAACTGTTTCTACTTCAGGAACAAAAATAAAGAAATTGATCACTCTTAGTGCAAGACGAATCATTGAGAAATGTTTCCGATTCGAATCATTCAAAATATGTTTCTTGGCATAGCAATCTACAAAAATAGATGGAAATAAATTGCGTCCAATAGGATTTGAACCTATACCAAAGGTTTAGAAGACCTCTGTCCTATCCGTTAGACAATGGACGCTTTTCATTCCGATTTTTTTTTTTCACATTCTTACTTTCCTGTATCCTTTCGGATAAAAGAATCGGATTGTATGTGAAAGAAAGATTTTAGGGACATATCCGAATCAATGATGCATGTATCATAATAATTAATATGAAGCGGGTAGCGGGAATCGAACCCGCATCGTTAGCTTGGAAGGCTAGGGGTTATAGTAGACGTCGATTTATCATTTTAAACGTCTCTAATTCAAAACCGAACATGAAATTTTTGTTTCATTCGGCTCCTTTATGGAAGATCGATAGATTCCCAGATCTAAGACGTAAACGAAACTAAAAAAAAAAAAGAAAACATTTACCGTGTATGGGAAAAGGGAGTCAATCTGAATTCAAAGAAAAAACATTTGGCCCATAACATCTATGTCAGCCCTTTCCGTCTGAATGCATCCAAAACGACTTGCTTTCTAGATGATCCCTTTAGAAAGAGGGAATTATCACAAATCTTTCTAATTACTTCGTTCCTTATTTTTACTTGGGAGAATCCTGAAGAGAAGAATTTAATTTCCACCGAGCTGAAACAAAACAATATGTCGATGGCTCTAGTAAACCAAAGTCATCGTTTAATAGCTATTTGGCTTCAATCTCCCCCTTTACAAAAAAAAAAAAAAAAATTGGAAGATCTAGTTACGATTAGAAATAGATTTTTGTATCTTCATCCATGGATCCTTTACTTATACTCATTCAGCTGGAAGGGTTGATCCAACTTAAAAAAAAAAAAAATTATGCTTCGCAATTCCATAATCCAATTTTGTTATTCAATTTCGAATTGACTTGACTTTTGGATACAAATCACGATAATGTATATTTTTCCTCAAATGTAGCATTGAGAGGTAAGGGATTAAACCCCTTTAAGAAATAAAGTTTTTGATCAGAATAGGAATCAAACCGAAGGACCCCTTATCTATTTCACTTGTTAATAGAACGAATCACGCTTTTACCACTAAACTATACCCGCTACAATATGATTATTGTATACGAATGGACTGTTTGTCGAACAAGGGAGTGAAACGTAATAAAGATAGGATCAGAATCATGAAAATGAGAGTGTTGACATGTTGTGTTCTGACGGGGAGACTTGATGAAATAGGAGAAGAAGGTTCGTTTAAATAACAAGTTATATCTTTTATCGGGGAGTCATTACTGAGAGTACCGGACCAAAAGAGTCATTGAAGTCGGAACATAAAAATGAGTTGTACAAGAATCCAGAGCTCCATTTTTCTCTACTCCCTTTCCTATTCATTCAACTGCCAAATCTTATGAATTCGGGTCGATTGGATCGAGTGAAAAATAATAGTATTCGTTTGGTTTGTGAACTCAAGTGTTCAAACAAAGTTTGTTCTTTGAAGAAATATATGAGTTCTATTATACTCGAAAAAGTATGTTTTTTATTGCAGTAAGTAAATCGATCAAAAGAAAAACAACGAATAGTAAGAAATGGCACCCCTATCATAGGAATGGAAATAGCCTTGTTGCTGTTTCAATAACAAGTATTTTTGCTTTCAAATCAAATAAATCATTTGATCTATGATTCATTGGAACAAGGAATGGCCTGGCTAGGTACTGGCCAGGCCGGGGGAATAAAAAAAAAACTTTTCGGATGAAATCAAAGAGGTACTCTTTCTATTGGAGATATCTGTTTCGTTATCTTTATCTAAATGGAAGTGGTGATTGATAAAACTCGTCTATACCTATAGAATAAAGAAAGATAAGGAAAGACTTTTATCAATCTTTACTTCACGCGTCACATATGAATTATCCTTTTTGAATTGGAATTGGGAGAGATGGCTGAGTGGACTAAAGCGTCGGATTGCTAATCCGTTGTACGAATTATTTGTACCGAGGGTTCGAATCCCCCTCTCTCCGTTCCTTCTGATCACTTGAGATTTCCCGTTCGAATTCGAAAAACTCTCGAACCCCTTTTTCTCATAGTTAAATGTATGGAATAGAGAAAGAAAATCTTAAGAAAATTCAGAAATCAAGCAAAGAAAAACCTCTGATTTTTTTATTCATCACGTCCAGGATTACGTCCTGGATCATTAGATAGGAACCCGAAGATGAAGAGAGAAACAAAGAATATCACTACTGTGTAAACGAAGAGTTTGAGAGTAAGCATTACACAATCTCCAAGATCATTTTGGGGGGAAATAGGGGAATAGATTCTCCATTTTTGTACCACACATTCCGTTTTGACACCAAGAAAAGAAATGAAGCGGTTTCTAGAAAACAAAGAAAGGAATTTGCAGGAATTCATTTGTAATAAGATTCTGATTGTTTCATTAACAAAGTTATCTCTCATACCCACAATTAGGTATTGTGGGAACCCTACATAGGGTCTTTGACCCACAGAAGGTCAGAATGAAGAAATGAGGTGATTCCGATTCATCGCGGCTATCCAAAAGAATTTCCATGTTTGAGTCGAGGGTTCATTATCTGATCTTATCAATTGTTAGAATAGCTTTTTTTTTTTACCGAATAAATCATGAATGTTTCTAAGACAGTATTAAAGATCTCATCGAAAACTTACAGCAGCTTGCCAAACAAGGGCTAAGAGAAAAAAGAGCACAGGTATGACTGGCATAACATCTACGATTGGATTGAAAAAAGCGTAAGCTTCGGGCAATTTGGCGAAGAAAAAGCTACTCGAATGAAGGGCAGAATTAAGACAGATCAAACTAAAGATATTAAGCATAACAAACATTTTGTTCTTGGAGATAATTTCATTATTATTGGGTTATTGATATAAGGGGAAAAATGAAGAAAGTAAGGGAAGGTAGGCTGCAAAATCTTTCTTTTTCTTTGAACTCCCCCAATCAAAAATCCTTCAATTACCAAATGAGAATAGAAGGAATCATACCTTACATACAATATCTTAATTGAATTATATGTAATGATCAATGAATTCATTTTGATTCTACATCTAGATGTGTAGAATCCTAGCAAGAACCTATTCCATAGATATAGATATTGGGGCTGGAATTGACGAACAACCAATACCAATATTATTAGTGTTTATTTGTGTGGAATAGAAATTTAAATGGGGCGTGGCCAAGCGGTAAGGCAACGGGTTTTGGTCCCGTTACTCGGAGGTTCGAATCCTTCCGTCCCAGACCAGACCGATTCTATCAGAACAAAAATTCTTCTTTTTAACAATCTTCTGTTTAAGAGTGTAATGTTGGATACAATGTGATCCAATCTTTCTTTGTGATTTCTAATGATTCTTCTATAGAATTTTCCCTTTCCATTTTGTTTCTCACAAACGGATCGAGTATCAATGAGACGTGGATGGAAATAAATATCTTTTTTGATATAGGTAGGATGGGAACAAAGATCAAAGTGAAATTCAAAAAAAAAAAATTGGGTGGTCCATTCAGCGTATACTCGCTCCCCGCTCATATTCATATTGAAGGTTAGTTAGTCATTTGGAGAAACTTTATGCCCCATATCTATGATATTGATATTTTGATTCTCACATGATGCATTCTGAATCGAAATTCGAAAGAAAAGAGAGGTTTCTATCTTCCCTAAAGTAAATAAATATAGGGTAGACAAAATGACTAATTCTATGTGTGTGGATCCTGAATTCTAAACAGGAGGGAGTTCTTGGTATTAATTCCATTGCTGGGATTAAAGTTCCTGAGTGGGACAAAATCCAAATAGTAACGAAGAATGGATAGGGACCAATTTGGCTTTGTACTTATACAAGATAGGATAGCATCCCATAAGAAGAGAAGATCTTTTTAATTGACTTTGGGTATGATTCATGATCCCCATAGAATTCGTGTAGATATGAGTTAATCCGCTTAACAAACAAGAAAATTCAATATGGAACAGATTATTTTCTTTGGACCTAATTTCTTTTATTTTTTTTTTAATGTGTTTCATTCATCTAATAAAATATGAGGTTAAATTAGATTCTTGCTGAGACTCCCCCAGATAACTATCCATCCGTATATGAAAATAAAGTATGGACTACTTAATATACATATACCGATTGAGCCAATGACTATTCATGATTCCATATTGAATCAATTCCATACCGGTCCCAAATTAGAGGAATGTTATGGTAAAACTTCGTTTGAAACGATGTGGTAGAAAGCAACGTGCGACTTGAAGGACATTATCGGCTGTGGATTCTTGCACCCACCATTTTATATATCAATGAAGATGCTCTTGGCTCGACATAGTTTTTGTTCTATTCCACTAGGACCCCAATTTGGGGATTGTAATAAAATCAATAGTACATGATGGAGCTCGAGCATAAAGAATTGATTCATTTAGCAGAGGGAAGGATCTAGGGTTAATGCCAATCAATAAGTTGGAACAACTTCGTAAGTATATCTTCGGTATAGAAATCGAAAGGATCAAGTTCGAACAAGTAAAAAAAAAAAAAAAAGTAAAACGAATTTGTCGGAATTGGTAAAACTATTTCGATCAAAAGTGTATCACAGGGGAATCCATCATTTCTATAGAACGAAATAAAAAAAGGCATGTTGCTGCCATTTTGAAACAAAAACAATTAAGGATCACCGAAGTAGTGTCTAAACCCAATGATTCAAAGCAAAGATAAAATAAGGGATGCCGGAACAAGGAAAGACCATTTTCAATTGTCTCAACAACTAGAATGGGGAAGAAAAAAATAGATTCTAGGCGAGACAAACAAAAGAGGTTAGAGACGGCTCAATAAATGTCTAAGGATTTCCCTTCGAGCTCTTTGAGAATTACCCAACTTGAGTTATGAATACGAATGAGATTTTTTTTTTTCAGGAAGGAAGAACAAAAAAAAAAACGACTCAAATCGTAGTCTAATTGATGATTTTGTGGATCCATTTGCCACTATAATACATAAATTCGAATCATTCTTTTTCGAGCCGTACGAGGAGAAAACCTCTTATACGTTTCTAGGGGGGGTTGTTCATTTATGTCTATCCCAATGAGTCATCTATCGAATCGTTGCAATTGATATTCGATCCCGAAGAGAGGGAAGAGATCTTCGTAAAGTGGGTTTTTACGATCCGATAAAGAACCAAACTTATTCAAATGTTCCTGCTATTCTATATTTCCTTGAAAAGGGCGCTCAACCTACAGGAACCGTTCATGATATTTCAAAGAAGGCGGAGGTGTTTAAGGAACTTCGAATTAATCAAATGAAATAAAAAAAAAAAGGGGGGGGGGTACCCAGTATCTAGCTTTGTCTAATTGCTTCTCCGCCATTCCTTTTTTTGCTCTATTCATTGTTGCTCCCACATGATCCCATATCATAGAACAATAAAAAATATCTTCTATAGATATGAGACAGATAGAAAAAAAAAATGGAGTGAGTAGATGAAATAACTGGGTAATGATGGGATTACCACCAATCGGATGGTTTTCGTTGGGACTCCACCAACAAACAAAGGGTCAATCTTGCTTATTGTACCTCTATTGAAGAAACCCGAGGTTTTTTCCTACTTTTTCCTTATTTATTCCACTTTAATTTCTTATCTATGTATATGTAGTGCCACTCCAACACAAGTCCTTATTTTCTTTATTGTTATTGAATTGAATTTGTTTTCTCAATATTCAATTCATATTGACAATGGTGTATCGAACAAATATAATTCGATCGTGGATAAATAGATCTATTTATCTACATCCCATAAGTTTGTTTCTTTATTTCACTCAAATGATGGGTTCGTCAGATTCGCTGTGACACAAGAAGTATCTTAGTTAATATAATGAAAAAAAAAAATAGGGTATGGGCAGTCTATCCATTTTTACATCTTTTTAGATTTTCTCTCTATTTATCCCAGAATCTGTTGCATTTTAATCCGATCCTCTGTTCATTTTTATGTTCACAATTGATCATCAAATCTTTCTTTTGGATTTGTTGCTAGTTTAATGTTTTGACGGGATCGGGCAATCCAATCTCTTTATTATATATATTTCTATTTATTTTCTTATTATTCCGATTGTATCTACACACCGTATTATATTTATACGGGTTGCTAACTCAACGGTAGAGTACTCGGCTTTTAAGTTTTAAGTGCGGCTATGCTCTTTTACACATTTGGATGAAGCAACGGATTCGTCCATACTATTGGTAGAGTTTGTAAGACCACGACTGATCCTGAAAGGGAATGAATGGAAAAAACAGCATGTCGTATCAATGGAGAACTCTTAGAATACTTCATCCTTACCGGATCGGTACAAAATCTCGTTTTGATTCTTGGAACGGAGTCAAATCAATTCACAGTTGGGTCGAGTGAATAAATGGATAGAGCCTTATGGCTCCAATTATAGGGAAATAAAAAGCAACGAGCTTCTGTTTGTTCTTAATTCGAATGATTACCCGATCTAATTAGACGTTAAAAATATATTAGTGCCCAATGTGGGAAAGGGTTCTCTTGTGAGTGGATCATCGATTCTTTTTTTTTTTCATGAATCCTAACTATTCTCTATTATGTAGAGGAGACGAATGTGTAGAAGAAACGGTATACTGATAAAATGAATTATTCCAAAGTCAAAAGAGTGATCGGGTTGCAAAAATAAAGGATTTCGAACCATCTCTTGTAACTATAACGAACACAAACAAATTGGATGGAAAAAGATAGGATCCGTTGATTGTCTTTCTTGTGTCCAGGGTATCTATTTTTTTTCTTAACTATATACCATACCTTGTTCTGACCGTATCGCACTATGTATTATTTGATAGCTCAAGAAATACCCCATTTGGTTTAAGTGTAATTTCAAATGGAGGAATTACAAGGATATTTAGAAATAGATGGATTTCGGCAACAATACTTCCTATATCCGTTTCTATTTCAAGAATATATCTACGCACTTGCTCATGATCATGCTTTAAATGGGTCGGTTCTTTATGAACCCATGGAAAATTTAGGTCATGACAATAAATCCAGTTCACAAATTGTGAAACGTTTAATTACTCGAATGCATCAACGGAATCATTTGAT